TTTTCCCTGCGCCTAAATGAAATATTAAATAATGGTAGACTGGAAATGAAAGCCCTTTCTTTTCTCGCATTCGTTCTCTATTGCATTGCTGGAACAAAACAATATCGGATTCTGAAATCAAGGAAAGATATTGAAAAATCTATTTTCGAAATATAATATACTTTTTTATATGTATTGGAAAAGAATAGCGATTTATTCCTATGCAGCATCCATTAACAAGAAGAGAAAATAAGAAATATCGAATATCGACAAATTCTTGTCTTGTGTGGTTTAAGGAAAAAAAACCGCTTTCCATAATTTAATATATATCATCGAATTTAAATATCAGAATAGCTGATATAGTCATGATTCAAGGGGTCAGGTCCACTTACATTTTTTGAATATTAACACTATCCGTATTATCCGCTGAAAAAAAAAGAAGACTAAGACTTGATTTTCATGAAAAAGCCCTTTATCGGATTTGAACCGATGACTTACGCCTTACCATGGCGTTACTCTACCACTGAGTTAAAAGGGCCCTATTCAATTCATGAATTAACCATTTTATATTATGAGTCTACTACATATATACATATATGCAGTAGACTCATAATGGACAAAAAATTTGTATTTACCTAGAAAGTGGGTAAAATTTTTCTCGTTTTTGCATTTTATGGCTTAGTGCGAGATAGTGATAGGCATATTATATTGCATCTCAACGATAAACGAAGCAATGAGTGAAAATGGAAGAAAATAAATGAAATGAAACTAAATGGGGTTTTACCTCCCCTACCCCTTTTTTCTGTCCGGCTAACCATTGCCTGAACTGAAGGAATCCTATACTTCCTTTCGTTATATCGAATAGTATGGGATGCTTCATTCATGAAGCATCAACCCCCCCCAAAAATGTTATGATTCTATAGAATCATAACATAGAAAGACTCTTCGGATCTAGCCATACCATTATATTATATTGACAATTCCAAAAAACTGTTCATACTATCATCATAGTATGATGACGGTCGGGCGGATATGCCCCCATCGTCTAGTGGTTTAGGACATCTCTCTTTCAAGGAGGCAACGGGGATTCGACTTCCCCTGGGGGTAGGGTACTACAAAAGGAAGTTGATCATGGATTATCAATAAGCCTAGAATGAATTCTTCCTGGGTCGATGCCCGAGCGGTTAATGGGGACGGACTGTAAATTCGTTGGCGACATGTCTACGCTGGTTCAAATCCAGCTCGGCCCAAAAAATCACCGCTCCATGAGTATAATATAACCAATTTGTCCTACAGAAAAGAAATGCTTGATCTGCAGAAATGAAGGAAAAGGGTCAATTTTTTGCTCTATTTATATTTTTTTCTCATCTCATTGAAAGGTTGATTATCCACTTTAACAATAAAAAAAAAGAATCACTAGTTACTAATAATCCGCGGCACTCTCGCTAAAGCCCGTGTTTATGTGGATATGATATCACTATATCATTCGTGTATCTGTTACGTTACAACATGACAATTCTTATGAAACCATCTGGGATTGTAGTTCAATTGGTCAGAGCACCGCCCTGTCAAGGCGGAAGCTGCGGGTTCGAGCCCCGTCAGTCCCGAACTAGGATCCGATGAATTTCTCAATTCATTTCTCTATTTTTCGCGAAAGGGAAGAGGGGGAGCCGAATCGAATCCCCGGTGCGGGGAGGGGAATTTTTTTTCTTTTGTTTCGCATTTATCATCAGATAAATATGGGAATTTCCATTTCTTTTCCGAGTTCTTTCCCTAGTACTGATTGATAAGGGAGAGACATATGTCGATTGGTACAATCGGTAGTATTGCTATATTCAGTATTTTTTGTTCAAATATTTGATTTTTTATACTAAATCCTTTATTTTTCCATCTCACTTATACTGTTTGTATCTGTGTATGACCCAGACAATACCAGTCATATGATACCTCATAATTTTATGTACATAATTCTATGTATATGTATGTATTAAGTAGGGAAGTTGTATAAAGAAGATAGCTAATCGGTTATGTTATAGAAAAGAAAAAGTGGAAAAAGGGTATGAAAATCTAATGATTGATGTGTATTTCTGATCAAATCAAAAATGCTATTTTTGATTTAGTATGATAAAAGATCTTTCCTTTCTATGTTATACTACTACTATATTATTGAATTTTCGACGATGAATTGATTTGATAGATCAGAAATTGTTATTCATAATATTGATCTGATTCAGTATCATCGGGATGCAATTAATCCCGTTGAATTTGCAGGAGTCAAATTTATCATCTCTATGGGATTAGATCCCGAGTTATTGCGAAACAAAAGAAGATTGGATTATGGAAGTAAATATTCTCGCACTTATTGCTACTGCACTGTTCATTCTAGTTCCTACTGCTTTTTTACTTATCATCTATGTAAAAACAGTCAGCCAAAATGATTAATTTGAATGAAACTTGAATTATTATTAGTTCTTATCGATGATTCAAGAAATGAAAGAAAGGGATTCAAACTCTAAATCTTAAATGAAATGATTAGGCTGGAATCAGAAGTATCGTAGTAAGTATCTAAGCTGGTGTGGTAGAAAGAACTATATATATAGTTCTTTCTACCACACCAGCTATAGTATTGTTTTTATTATTATTATATATAGATCAAATTACAATATGTATGTACATATATTAGATGTACATACAGATAGCACTCTATTTCTTTTAGTTTGATTTCCCATCTCAAGAAGTCATTGATTGAACAATTAACGGATGATCCACGGAGTTAAGTTATACAGTAACTTCTTCGGATTTGTAAAAGGAGTAGAGCAGACCCTGTCCATTTTTCATGCTTAAACATGAGATGAATCAAAAAAAGCATAAAAACTTTTCTAGTAGTCTAAAACAAATGTTAAATGTATGATATGTGGATCGCTCAACAGAAGAAAGATCTAATTTTATTATGTGTCGGATCTCTTTGGCCAATTACTAATCGCTTCGTTTCCGATAGAAAGAAAATATGTATTGTCGTAATAGCAGAACGACTTTCTTTTAGAAAGGTAAAAGAAAAAGGGAAATAAATAAAGAAAAAAAATAGTATTAGTTTTTCTTATTGTAATATCCATAATTATGATAAGAGCTGATTCACTAAAATAGAATATTTAGGAAAAATTAGGTTGGAAAAAATCGCCTATCATGCATGGTAATCATTCATTACTGTATTCCAGTACAATTTGGAAGACATTTTTCTTTTTTTAGGGCTTCGCAAAATGATCAATAAAGAATTGATACGATTCGATTGAGCAATTTGTAGTGCCCAGCCCTAGAGTCCACTCCTTCCCCATACTACAAGTGAAAGGGAAAATGTAAAGACTACCATTAAAGCAGCCCAAGCAAGACTTACTATATCCATGTGAATTATGTCCTCTATTTCTATGAAGGAATTATTCTATTATTGATTAATAATCATAGCGGAATCAATGGCGCAGAGTCAAAATAGGTAAGACTATTTATTGATGAACCAATTCAATGAATACACTCGTAACAAGTTTCTCTATTTTAGGGTTTCTGGTAAAATCAGGAAGCATTTAGTACAAATACGATGATACACACGCCTTTTCCTTGGAAATATAAAAGGAATGCTTCTATATGGAGCATGTAAGAATAGTAAGACCTATTGTTTGTTTTGATATTAATGCCTTTCCTTACTAAGCAAAAAGCATAAAAATATACCATCACGATAGATAACTATCTATCAGATACCTCTATTTCCTATTTGATCTAAGCTTACTGTCCTTCTTTCTGTGAAAGAATCAGGAGAACCCACCACCACTATTAATTAATACATTCTTTTTTTTTAACTTTAACCTTTACTCTTTTAATATAAGAGATCTTGTTATTATAGTCTTTCGTATAATCTCTTCTTCAATTCTAGTAGCAAAAACAGAGTGTCCCTTAGGAACCTTTGGATACCGAGATTTCCGACCTTAGTTCTGAATCCCGGAATTGACTCTCACCATTTATTTGATTTTTCAATTGAATCAAATAAATGGTGAGAGTCAATCATTAAATTAATAAATGAGAGTTGCTTCATCCCTATTGATACCGATTTGGGCTACGCCTAAATTGTGAGAAAAAAAAATGACAGTCTTTTAGAAAACCTACGCCATGGGTTATCAAAATCGAGTATTGACACGCCCACTTAGTCCTTTGCCTCTGCTTCTTGCTCCGCAAGAATTCGTCGAATTAGATCGGCACAAGATAGGAAAGAAATAAAAAATCTTTTGTTGATCAGGCGACACCCGGATTTGAACTGGGGATAAAGGATTTGCAGTCCCCCGCCTTACCACTTGGCCATGCCGCCAAATTCGGTCAAAAATGGATAAAAATATTATCTATATTCTAATTCTATTACTCACTCCTTTTTTTATCTTGAATACCATTGTACCTATCCTTTTCAAAAAAGAAATTCCTGTTTTTTATTGGATCTAGTTTAGATTCTTCTCTTCGATTGATTGTATCTTAAAATATACAATACATCGCTTAAAAACATCCCTTCTCCTTTCTATTGAGAGTAGAAAAAATGGATTTCTGGTCACAGACTGTAAAATTCAGGACAAATTGGAACCATTAACAATTTACTTTGAATTAGCGAACGATTCCTCCATTTTTATCTCCAATGAAATTTTGTTTCATTGAATGGCAAAAGAAAATCAAATTGATTTATGACTAATCAGTATTCATTTTTTTTCAATAATCAATCCTTTTCAATTTCAATTATAATAACATATATGTGTATATGTAAACCCCAGAACAGAAATTGTTACCCAGATACCAAACCTGATCTCTCTCTTATGTACATATCCCTATAGAGAATCCTCCTGTTTCAATTTTTCATTGAATATATTGAATAGAAAATACAAATTTTTACGGAGTGTGACTAATGTTGTCCCAAGTGAAATTACAATAAAAGATGTGATATATGGATAAAATGGATAGCCGTATCAGCATGTACTTAATAAAATAAATACAAT